CAGGTGAATCCGCCATTTCAGCTACTACAATAGTGTATTCCATGGCCCCCTCTTCATGGAAAGTAGTTACTACTTGAGCCACGGAGGATGCTCTTTGACCGATAGCTACATAAACACATATTACATCTTGCCCTTTTTGATTGAGAATTGTATCTGTGGCTACTGCTGTTTTGCCAGTCTGTCTGTCCCCAATAATTAACTCTCGCTGACCGCGCCCTATGGGGATCATCGAATCGATAGCAATAAGCCCTGTTTGAAGGGGTTCATATACAGAACGCCTGGAAATTATACCCGGAGCAGGAGATTCAATTAAGCGAGATTCCGAAGCTACAATTTCGCCTCTCCCATCAATAGGTTTAGCCAGAGCATTTATAACACGACCCAAGTAAGCCTCGCTCACGGGTATCTGAGCAATTCTTCCTGTTGCTTTTACAAAACTTCCCTCTTGTATCATCAACCCATCGCCCATTAATACAATCCCAACATTTTTGGATTCCAAATTCAGAGCAATACCCCTAGTCCCTTCTGCAAATTCGACTAATTCACCTGACATTATTCCACCAAGACCTATAATACGAGCAATCCCATCCCCCACTTGAATTACGCGACCGATATTCTCAATCCCTACTTTCCTATTATATTGTTCAATACGTTCGCGGAGAATTTTATGAATTTCGTCGACTCGAAGGGTTGCCATTAGTGTTTCTTGACTCTTTTTTTCGGAAGCAAGGGGAAAAATAATGCCTAAATTCTAAACGAAAGTAGAAGTTCAAGGCCTAATTAATTTAATTATTTCTTCGATTCTATGGCCCCGAGAATGCCAATATTAGCACGAATCGTACGGAAATGTAACTCGGTATTCAAACAACTATTCAGAGTTCCTAGAGCTCCTTGTACGGCCTGTTGGAAAACCCGTTGTCGGACCTGATTCATCGCCCTTTGTTTTTCAAAATAAAGGATTTCGTTTTTAGACTTTTCTAATTGTTCCAAACTAATAGAAGTAGCATTAATCAAATTTGCTTTTTCTCGTTCTATCTCAGAATATCCATTCATTCGATACTCATCTGCTTCTAGTTCGACTTTCTGTAATCGAACCCGAGCTTTTTCGAGCTGCTCAATGGTCCCTCTACGCAATTCTTCCGAATTTCGAATAGTACTCAAGATTCTCTGTTTTCGATTATCTAATAAATCTTTTAATGAAAGTAGATTATCTTGCTATTAAGTTTACAATTTTTATGATCTCTTCCCGAACCAAACATGAATCTTTCGATTCATTTGGCTCTCACGCTCCTTTTTTTTCTTTTTTTGCTATAGCTATTTCCATATCTTTTTTTTTTATTTTATGTAATGAGCCTATCCTCTATCTTCTCTTTTCTGTTTATATTTCAATATACCGAAACCCATATTAAGAATATAAGACTAGATAAATATTAAGAGGACTCTTCCGCCTAGATAAAAATCTATCATGGTCAGCAAAGTTGTTTCTTTATTTGTATTTGCCCTTTAGTTAATAATTTCAATTTCATTAAGAAAAACTAACTAAATAAATGGAAAATGAAAATTGATAGAATTCTTTTTTTTCTTCAAATCCAAAAAATTTCTCTTTTTTTTTATACATAGGTCGTCGATTCGGCATTGGATAAAAAAGGGCAGGGTGCCCTTCTAGTAAATAGTTCAAACCATTTTATCGATATGAGTGTTTTATATCAGATAAATTCTACATTAGCTATTTCCCGTTTAAAGCATTTCGGTACTAATACTAATATAGTTGTAGAAAGAGTACCCCTTTTTGCCTGGACTTCAAGCAGTTTAGCTTTAACCGTGTTAATGGTCTCACATTATTGGTCTATAGAGAATCAAAGTTGATTTACCAATGAGTCGCGAAATGCTATGGTTCTTCCATATGATTTCTGAATTTATTCAGAAGTAATTCGTCGAGATCGTGCACCTTTTTCTTATTTATCCAAAAAATACTAAAAAATATTTTAAAGTGCAGCCGGATAGATCCAATCTATTCTTGAAATAGACAACTCGCACACACTCCCTTTCCAAAAAAAATCAATACACCAACCACTACAGTTAGATTTATTAGATTTGTTGCTAAAATATCGGTATTAAGCCCGAAACTCCCAGCGGATGGCCAGTGAGCTAAAAAAACGAAAGAATGGGTTACATTTTTCATATGCTCTCCTCTTATAGATAGGACGAACAAAGAGCAAAGTTTTTCGATCACTTACTTCGCTCGCCCTTTTTTGATCGGTTTTTTTAATGTAATTTTTTTTAATGCAAATAGATTCAATCTAATAATTTCTTTTAGATTAAGTCTTAGGTCTCGTTTGACCTGTGAAAGACTCCTTTGTTGAAATGTTCCAAAAATTCCTAAAATAAAAGGAAAAAGACTTTCCACTGTCCTAAACTAAGGACGGGAAGGAAGAAGGCGAGCATATCCTCTAAATTGATCATCCTCAAATCAGCCCTTCCTGGGGTGGGGTATTGTCTGTCCCGATAAATAGGTAATTCCAGGAGTAATAAATAGGAGTAAAGTATTGATATAATTGGAATTGCAGAAGCAAATACCAATTTACTAAAAAAAGAAAAAAGTATCTAATCTAAAGGACTCATTTTCTTTTTTAGGATTAAACAAAAGGGTTCGCAAATAAAAGCGCTAGTGCCACAACTAGTCCATAAATTGTTAAAGCTTCCATAAAAGCTAGACTAAGCAATAAAGTACCTCGTATTTTACCTTCTGCTTCTGGCTGTCTCGCAATACCTTCTACAGCTTGTCCTGCAGCAGTACCTTGACCAACTCCAGGCCCAATAGAAGCAAGCCCTACGGCCAATCCAGCAGCAATAACGGAAGCAGCAGCAATTAGTGGATTCATGGTGAGTTCCTCGTGTCAAAAAAAAAAGAAATGGTTAAGGATACAATCAACCAAGAAATTCTTACTTCTAAGCTCTATTGGGGAGAAGTAACTAAAAAGTACAAATTGAAATGATAATCTGAATTGTCCGAACTACTTCGAGATCTCATTTTTAGTTTCTAATCATTAGAGGTTTGTGTAAATCCATATGATTCTCATTATTCTATTTCTCTTTCTTTCCAACCAACCACTCTTTCATTCCATTCTTCTTTCTTTACTCTTCGATATCCTTGAGTTCCTATTTTTTCCCCTATCATCTAATCCATAATAAAATAATCCATAATAAAAGACGAAATAGAGGAAGAACCCCTATTGAAATCGACCTAATCCAAATCCAATAGGAATTAAATCAAGATATACAATTGATAACAATATGCTGCATAGAACTGGATATGGAATCCAATTCCATATAGAGGGAATTCGATATATCGGATTAGATAATGAATCTAACTTAGGAATATATAATATCCCATATACATTTGTTTCTTCTATTTTGCGTATTTTCTCATTTTCTATTGATGAATCGGATTCTAAAATCATTCCTTAAAAACCCGCACAAAAGATGACTGGACTTATAGACATTAAGGATATAGATCTAGCCTGACTCCGCCCCCCTTAATGCATATATACTTTGACAATTCCGTAATATAGTCTATTCTCTCTCCTACAACTCTAGGTTGTATATTCATACGCATTTCTAACTATTTAGTTTTCCAACCAAGCGGATTATCTGGAACCATGCATGAATTGAGCTAAGCTAAAAAAAAAGACTATTTTGAAAACTAGTCAATTCAATGATGACCTTCCATGGATTCACCTATATAGGCTGCGGCTAACGTTGCAAAAATAAGAGCTTGAATACCGCTTGTAAATAATCCAAGAAACATGACCGGTATAGGGACTACTAAGGGGACTAAAGAAACAAGAACAACAACGACTAATTCATCCGCCAATATATTCCCGAAAAGTCGAAAACTAAGCGATAATGGTTTTGTGAAATCTTCTAGGATGTTAATTGGTAAAAGAATTGGAGTTGGTTTAATATATTTCTCGAAATAACTCAATCCTTTTTTGCTAAGACCCGCATAAAAATATGCCGCTGATGTGAGTAAAGCTAAAGCAACAGTAGTATTTATATCATTCGTGGGTGCTGCTAATTCCCCATGGGGTAACTGTATAATTTTCCAAGGTAAAAGAGCACCCGACCAATTCGAAACAAAAATAAAAAGGAACATAGTTCCAATAAAGGGAACCCAGGGACCATATTCTTCTCCAATCTGAGTTTTGCTCAAGTCTCGAATAAACTCAAGCACATATTCGAAGAAATTCTGACCGTCGGTCGGGATGGTTTGTGGATTCCGAACAGCTATGATAACTGAACCTAGCAAGATAGTAATTACGACCCAAGAAGTGATGAGTACTTGGGCATGAATTTGGAAACCTCCTATTTGCCAATAGAAGTGTTGGCCTACTTCTACACCCGATATATCATATAACCCCTTGAGTGTTTTAACGGAACATGGTATAATATTCATATTGTCCTCTGATAAAAATTGAACTTCAAAAAAGGAATTCTTTTGATTCAACCATCTCTTTCTCAACTCAGCAACTTGAAGTATTAATCTTATATTTAGGATACCAAGAAATCACATCAGATGATAATATATATCAATACCCTCTAATATATATCAATATTCCCCTTCTTTTATCTATGCAAAATATGCAAAACAAAAAAGAATAGTAAGTGATCCCATAAATCTACGCAGTTACCCAAGAATGAACTATTCTTCTTAATCAACGATTTCTTATATAGAGAGAACGGCCCTCACAAATTGCAAATACTAATTTGTTAAGAATCAATCGAATTGAAGTCATAGTGTCATCGTTGGCTGGAATCGATATATTTGCGAGATCTGGGTCACAATTTGTATCGACTAAAGAAATAGTAGGAATCCCCAAAATGGCACATTCCCGAAGAGCTATATACTCTTTTTGCTGATCAAGGACGATCACAATGTCCGGCAACCTCGTCATATATTTGATCCCGCCGAGATATCTTTGCAAGGTAGATAATTTTCTCTTCAAGATTGCCACATCTCTTTTTGGGAGATGGTGGAATTTTCCCATCTTTTCTTCTGCTCTTAAGTCTCTAAATTGAGAAAGTCTAGTTTTCGTAATCGACCAATTCGTTAACATACCACTGAACCACTTTTTATTAACATAATGACAACGAGCCCTTATTGCAGCTGATGCTACTAAATCCGCTGCTCTTTTTTTGGTACCAACAATTAAGAAGCTTTTTCCCTGACTTGCTGCATCAAAAACTAAATCACAAGCTTCTGATAAAAAACGAGCCGTTCTAGCGAGATTTGTAATATGAGTACCTTTACGCTTTGCCGAGATGTAAGGGGCCATTTTAGGATTCCATTTCTTAATACCATGACCAAAATGAACTCCCGCTTCTATCATCTCTTTCAAATTGATGTTCCAATATCTTCTTGTCATTTTTTCCACACTTCCTTTTGATTTTTTCTTTTTTTTTTCATCCTACCATTCCATTACGGAATTTATTTCTTTTTTTTTTGAAAATTAAGAAAGAGCCGAAATAGCTTGAAATAAATAATAATTGTTCCGATGTAACCTTCCACTGAGAATTGGCCATTGATACATGGTATAAACGTAACCTTAATGAATTAACTGACTTCTTTTACTTATTAAAATAAAATGAATAAAAATAAAATAAAAATCTAAAATCTGACCTGTTAGTGTTCTAAGGTCAAAAGTCTAGTTTAAATAAAAAAATCTGCTTTATGTATCCTTAAATCGTATAAATGGGGGTAAATGGGGGTTCTGATGTCTCATAGAAATTGTTTGTTACATCAGAATCAGAAGAAACTAATTCTGTATGGAGAAACAAAATATCTCTCATTTCCGACGCGAATAGATTTTTTTTTTGAATTTCGAAATAAAGGTTCTTGTCTTGTGGGGAATGATGCACAAATTTTTGGAATCCGGTACCAACAGGTATAATCCCCCCCAGAACTACGTTTTCTTTCAGGCCTTTCAACCAATCAATACGACCTCGTAGGGCAGCTTTTGCTAAAACTCGAGCAGTTTCTTGAAAACTTGCTTCAGATATGAAACTTTGGGTATTCAGGGAAGCCCTTGTTATTCCCAATAAGATTGCCCGATAATAGACCGATTCATCCAAAGCTCGTCCTGCTCGTTCTGCTCGTAATAGTCCGATTAATTCCCCAGGTGAAAAAACATTAGACATTCCATCTTCGGAAACCCGCACTTTTGATGTTACTTGGCGTATAATAATCTCTATATGTCTATTATGGATCTGTACCCCTTGGGATCGATAAACCTTTTGGATCTTATTAACCAAAGAGATACGACTTTGGGCTATGGTTAGCTCAGCTCCAATCAAGAATCCCCAGGGGACCCCAAGAATTCTTGGTATACGCTCATTCCAATCCTCAATTCTCCTTTCGAGATTCGGCGATAGTGAATCAATTGAACGCGCTTCAAAGATTTGTTCTACTTTTGGAAGACCTTGCGTTATGTCACTAGATCTCGATTTTTCATATATAAACGTAACTAACCTATCTCCTTTGTAAAGGATTTCTCCATAATGACCATGAACAGTTGCTCCTGTAGTGGCCAAATAAGGCTTAGCTGCTCTTATAACAAAGGAATCAATATTAACAATGAAAATTTGACCAGATTTTTTTATGTGCGATTTAAATAGACATACATTTTCGCAAATAAATTGTCCAAGGTGAATTATTGCCGATGTCTCCTCCCAAGAATCATGATGGAGAAAGTGCCAATTCAAATGGAATGGATCCAACATGATGTTACTATCGAAATTCGAAATCCTTTGATTTTCATCTATTAAAGAGTATTTAAGCCCTTGAAGTACTTGGAGGGTTTGTTTCAAATTGTCAAGGAACAAATATTTTTTTAACAGGATCTGATTATGCGTTAGTAAATAGTAAGATGAAGAAAAATTCGATATACTAGGTACAATAGCGGCTAAGGGCCCAAAAATATCTCGAATAGGAATTCTAGGATTCGATTCTTTTACCGCATTGGGATATTTCGAATTCTTGAATAAACCAATTCGAGAACAGTTGGATGCCGACAAAATCATCAAAGATTGGTATTCTTTATTTCGATTCAACAAGGTGCCAATAGCTTCTTGATGTTGGCTAAGTGATTGAATCTTCGCCTTGGAATAAAAGGAATTGGTGCGATCTAACCTATTATTGGGAATCGGTCCTGCACTTGTCCTATCATACCTTCTTCGTGTATACGAAATAGTGGACTTGACTAACTCAATTCTTAGGAAATCGCGAATCAGATCATTTGCTCTTACCTCAACAAGGGAAGCACGAGCCTCCTCTTTTTCTTCTTGTTCCCAATTCACTACTAAGCAAGTTCGAACAAATTGACTATTCGTATGATAAATTCTTTGAGTTAACTTGCTATTTTCATGAGAAATAAAATTGACAAGTCGAAGTTGGAAATTATCCTCTTCTTGCAAGAGATCTTGCGGGAAAAGTGTTGCTAAATTTCTCCCTTCGTCCATTTCATATGCGACTGCAGGTCGAACCGAAACAAAATACTTTTCCTTGCTCTTGAGAATTTTTTTCTGTTGAACATAGACCCAATTTTTCCTTTTTTTTGATTCCTTAGAATCTTTCTTTTCTCTTTCTGGTGGTATCAAACTACCACCTAATATCTTATCCGCCTCTTCAGGAAAATGAATATCTCCGGAAAAGATTTTGAGTTCCGTATGGCTTTTTTTTCTCTTCACTCGGACCAATCCACCTAGTCGACTTCTTGTATTTTTTGTGAGTTGTGTATCCACTCCAATGATACTATTATCAAGTACCTTTAGGGATGAGGATCTCGGCAAGATATGCAGTTCTTGAAGAATGAAAAAAAACCGATCTAGTTCTTTTTGGTATTTTAGACTAAATTCTTTTGTTCCTCGATGCTCAATCAAACCCTCTTTTTTTAAGATGGAATCTTCCTCTGGGCTCCCGTATTCGTCCTCTGAGTCTTCTTCTGAGTCTTCCTCTAAAGTCCCATATTCGTCCTCTGAGCCTTCCTCCGGGCTCCCATATTCGTCCTCTGAGTCTTCCTCTAGAGTTCCATATTCGTCCTCTCGGGTTCTATATTCGTTCTCTGGGCTCCCATATTCGTCTTCTGAGTCTTTCTCTCCAGTCCTATATTCATCCTCTAGGATCCCATATTCGTCTTCTAGGGCTTCATATTCGTCCTCTAGGATCCCATATTCATCTTCTAGGGTTTCATATTCGTCCTCTCGAGTCCTATATTCGTCTTCTAGGGTTTCATATTCTTCCTCTCGGGTCCTATATTCGTTCTCTGGGCTCCCATATTCGTCCTCTGAGTCTTCCTCTCGAGTCCTATATTCGTCCTCTAGGGTCCTATATCTAAATTTAACAATTCCTGAACCCTTTTTATCTTTTCTGTATCGTGGATCGTCAAAATAAGCAAAAATAGTATTTCTACGTAAAACACCCATAAAGGGTATTTCAATCGAAATCCCCAAACAGGATATTAGTTCTTTCTCTTGTTCTTGATGATATTGTAATGGAATGACGAACCCATTTCTTCGCTTTTTCGCCAACAAATCCGAATTATCTTGAAGAATAGAAGGATAGACAAAATTCCAATGGCCATTGGACATGATTCGATCCGGCGTTGAATAATCAAGAATTTCCCTATCTTTTTTACCAAAAGTATCCAACAGTCTATGTCTTACTTGATCATTAGCCATTGAGAGGTCAAAGAGATATCTTCCGTCAACAGAAAAAGAATAAGTATTCATTTGATCTTGATCCTTGTGGAGCGAAAAAGACGCTATACTGGATCTGCACATACTTACTGACAATATCCATAAATGGCTTGTTTTTGGTAATCGACGAAGATTACCATATTGATATTCGGGCGCATGGTAAACATCAGTACTCCAGTGCATTTCCCCGTCTGATTCGGAATAAATATGCTTTTGTACTTTTTCTTTAAAATGCAAAGTGGACGTTCCGGCACGAATCTCCGCAATTACTTGTTCGGATTCTACATATTGATCATTTTGCACTAGAATCAAGCTTTTTGAGGGAATATTCACACTATATAGAATATCCTGACTCTGAATAGTTACATGCAAGTCTATATAACATAGAAAAGCAGGCTGCCCATGACGGGTACGTGTGGGGTGAACCAAATCTTCATTGAATTGGATTTTTCCATTCGAAGGGGATCGTACAAGGTCGGCAGTACCCCCTGTGAATACTCCGCCAGTATGAAAAGTTCTTAATGTTAGTTGAGTCCCTGGCTCCCCAATTGATTGACCTGCAATAATACCTACGGCTTCCCCCAATTCGACCAGATCGCCATGAGTGGGACTCCGACCATAACATAATTGACAGATCCAAGATGTGCTCCGGCAAGTAAAGGGGGTTCTAATATATATTGGTTGTGCTCGAAATGGTTGTGCTCGAAAGGCAGTTATGAATCGATTGACTAATCCAATTCCAATATCTTGATTTCGAGCGGCAATGCATCGTGAACCAATATATATATCGTCTGCTAATACACGACCAATTAGTGTTTGGACAAAAAGTTTTTCCGTCATCCCATTTTGAGGACTCAAAGAAATACCTCGGATAGTACCACAATCTCTTCTACGCACAATAATATGTTGAACTACTTCAACAAGTCTACGTGTAAGATATCCAGCATCTGCTGTTCGTACAGCAGTATCTACAACCCCTTTGCGGGCTCCGTAGCAGGAAATTATATATTCTGTCAAAGAAAGTCCTTCGCGTAAATTGCTTTGAATAGGTAAATCAATCATTTGTCCTTGAGGATCCGCCATTAATCCTCTCATACCTACTAATTGGTGTACCTGAGATGCATTTCCTCTGGCTCCTGAAAAAGACATTAGATAGACTGGATTAGAAGGATCCGTTATCCGAAAATTCGAATTCATTTCTTGTTTCAAATATTCACTTGTAGCATACCATATCTCAACGGATTGGCGTAATTTTTCTACCGCGTGTACAGCCCCATAATAATAGTGTTTCTCCAAAAGAAAACTCTGTTGTTCCGCGTCTTGCACTAACCATCCCTTAGATGGTATTGTTAAAAGATCCTCGATTCCTAATGAAATCGATGTAGTAGTGGCTTGATGAAAGCCCAGAGTCTTTATTTGATCCAGTATATGGGATGTATATCCCATTCCGAAATGATCTATTAATCTGCTAATAAGTCGTTTCATAGCAGTTCCGTCTATCTCTTTATTATGAAAGACCAGATTGGCCCGTTCCGCCATACATAAGTACCCCCTTTTTCGGCTGAGTAGGATTCGACAATTGCTGAGTAGGATTCGACAATGGGCCTGAGTCAGTGATTCGAAAATTTAATTAACTTCCTTTCCTTAATCTCAATCTGGATTCGCGCGGCAAAAATGATGATACTAGCGAAATCGGAATGCCCCCCGAAAGGGAGGGGCATCGCCGAATCTAACTTCCTTGTTTAGATAGTGTATGAATAGGCCTGACTAAATCCTTGTATGGCTTCCTCTATTTCTCTATAAAAAGAAATATGACCAAGAGTGCTTCGAATGTATATAGAACGGATTTCTTTTTTTCTATTTCCCACTATTAGATAGTGGGCATAAATCTCATGATAAGTCCCCAAAGATTCATATTGAACTTCAATCGGAACTTCTCTTGACCCAATGACGCGTTGATCTAGTTTCCATCGGAGCCACAAGGGACTGTCTAAACTGATTCGTTTCTGTCTATAAGCTCCCAGTGCATCATAGGAATTAGAAAAATGGGGTTCTTTATCTTTTGTATACTTATAATTATTATTATTGTAATTTACTTTTTGATTTGGATAGTTTCCGCAACTATTATATCTATTTGCACAAATACCCCGACGGTTTCCAATCGTTAATACATAAAGTCCGATAAGCATGTCTTGGGTCGGTACGCAAATAGGATCCCCAATAGCGGGAGATAGGAGATTCATATGAGAAAACATAAGTAAACGGGCTTCCGCCTGAGCTTCCAAGGATAAAGGTAGATGAACAGCCATTTGATCCCCATCAAAGTCCGCATTGAAACCCTTACACACTAATGGGTGTAAACAAATAGTACGCCCCTCCACTAAAGTAGGTTGGAAGGCCTGTATGCCTAATCTATGCAGGGTAGGTGCTCTATTCAACAGTACAGGATGTCCCCGCATAACTTCTTGAAGTATTTCCCATACAATGGGTTCCTTTTCCCAAATTTTCCTTTTAGCAATCCTGACATTAGAAGTAGCGCGTTTCGTGATTAAATCGCGAATTACAAATAGCTGAAAAAGCTTTATTGCTATCTCTAGAGGTAATCCACATTGATGTAATGAAAGCGAAGGACCCACAACAATGACAGAACGCCCCGAGTAATCGACCCGTTTTCCAAGCAGAGTCTCGCGAAACCTTCCCTCTTTACCTTCAATTACATCTGAAAGTGATTTGTATACTTTATTGTGACCATCCCTCGTTGGTTGCCCGCGGGACCCACTATCAAGAAGTGTATCCACGGCTTCTTGTACCAATTTTTCCTGGCACATTACTAAATCTGCTGGCGCTAATTCACTTCTTTTTAATAGATAGGCAAGGTTGTTGTTCCGACGAATAACTCTCTTATAAAGTTCATTAATATCCGAAGTCACTACTTTATCCCCAGACCTATAAACAATGGGTCTCAATTCGGGAGGAAGAACTGGTAATAAGCACAAAACCATCCATTCTGGTTCTACATTTGTTTGAATAAAATGTTTCGCCAATTGCATGCGTCTAATCAAAAAAACTTTTCTTATTCGTCTTTTTCTATCTTCCCATTCATCTCCACTATACCCCTCGTCTTCTAATTCCTTCCATTCGACCAAGGAATTCTCTATAATAATTCGCAAATCCAAATCTGCTAATTGTTCTCTAATAGCACCTGCTCCTGTCGCAATTTCCCGATTTCGAAATGTTGCAAAGCCTGGGGTAGAAAAAAAGGGAGAAATGCTGTGGTTACAGGATGCAATTTCATCTTCGAATAAACCTCGTAATCGTAAGAAAGTAGGTTTTTTAGCGCTGGGCCTAGCAAAAGAGAAATCGCCGTATACTAGGCCCTCCAATTTCTTAAGGGGTTTATCTAAAAGGTTCGCGATATAACTAGGAAGACCTTTCAAATACCACACATGAGTCGCGGGACATGCGAGTTTGATGTATCCCATTTGATATCTTCGTATCCGAGAATCAACAAATTCTACCCCGCATTTTTGGCAAAACCTTTCCTCCTCGTTTTCAGCTCCGCTCGCTCGAGAATTTCCACAAGCACAAATTCCGCTTTTTATGGGTCCAAAGATTCTTTCGCAAAACAATCCATCTTTTTCTGGTTTATCGGTTTTATAATGAAAAGTAGAGGGCCTTGTGACTTCGCCAACGACTTCCCCATTAGGTAGGTTTTTGTTAGCCCAAGCCTTTATTTGTTGAGGGGAAACGAGTCCAATTTGAAGTTGTTGATGTTTATATTGGTCAATCATAAATAAGAAAAGAATTTATATTTATTCCGATCAAACTTCCTCCCTATTAACCTGGAAGTTCTTCTCAGATACAAGGAAATGATTCAGTTCTAGAGCCAAAGATCGTAGTTCTCGAACGAGCACTCGAAAAGATTCTGGAGGATACTCGTGATTAGGTACTCTTTTCCCCCAGATCGTAGCATTAAGTATTTCTTGGCGAGCTATAAGATGATCAGATTTATAAGTAAGTATCTCTTGTAAAATATGAGCAACACCAAATCCTTCTAAAGCCCAAACTTCCATTTCTCCTACTCGTTGTCCCCCTTGCTTGGCTCTTCCTCTAACGGGTTGTTGTGTAACAAGTGAGTAGGGCCCAGTAGAACGTCCATGGATTTTCTCATCAACTTGATGAATTAATTTTAAGATATAGGACTTCCCTATTAGAACAGGTTGTTCGAAGGGGTCTCCTGTTCTTCCATCAAATATTCTGCTTTTTCCCGGGTACTCGGGTTCAAATACCCATGGATTTTTTGTTTGTTTACTGGCTTCATATAATTCTGAAAACACAAGTTTTCTTGAAGCCTCTTGCTCATATCTCTCATCAAAGGGTGCTATTCTATAATGTTTCTTTAGCAGATCCCCGGCTAATCCGAGCGAGCTTTCAAATATTTGTCCCACATTCATTCGTGAGGGTACTCCTAAGGGATTGAAGACCATATCAACAGGTGTTCCATCTTGCAAATAGGGCATATCTTGCCTGGGCAAAATTTTGGAAATGATCCCCTTATTCCCGTGTCTTCCGGCTACTTTATCCCCAACTTTGATTTCGCGTTTCTGTAAAATATATACACGAACCATTATGTCTAGGGGGTCCCTCTGGATCCATTTCACATCGATAACGCGCCCTCTTCCACCTATAGGTAGTTTGAGAGAAGTTTCTTTTGAAGTGGATACCTCAAGGCCAAATATGGCCCGTAATAACCCAGCTTCCGCGATATACGAGGATTCGCTCGCTATCTGAGGCGTTAATTTACCTACTAAAATATCGCCAGTTTCTACCCAGGATCCCAACCTAACAACTCCATTTCTGTCCAAATTGCGGAGTAAATGTTCTTCTAGATGTGGTATTTCTTTAGTAATTTTTTCAGCGGAGCCTTGGCTTGTCGTATCCGTCTGAATTTCATATTTTCGGATGTGAAAAGAAGTATAAATATCCTCATATACCAAACGTTCGCTAATTAGTACTGCGTCTTCAAAATTGTAACCTTCCCATGGCATATAAGCTACTAATACGTTTTTTCCTAAAGCAAGTTCCCCACCAACTGTAGCAGCTCCCTCCGCTAAAATTTGTCCTTTTTTAATGGATTTACCCCACAGAACCCGAGGTTTTTGGTGCATACAAGTATTTTTGTTAGAGCGCCGATGGGTAACTAAAGGAATACTTATAGTCTTCCCACTACTTGATAAAAGGATCTTGTGACTATCAGTAGAAATGATCTTTCCCTCGCGTTCGGCTATAACGGAAACCCTCGAATCTAGAGCTGTTTGGCGTTCCAATCCAGTTCCAACAATGCACTTCTCGGACCGAGAAAGCGGAACTGCTTGGCGCTGCATATTAGAACTCATTAAAGCCCGATTCGCATCATTATGCTCAATAAAAGGAATGAGAGAACCTCCAATAGAAAAATATTGGAAAGGAAAAATACTTCTAACATGAATCTGTTCCCATGCAATAGTCAGGAATTCTTGACGGTATCTAGCTGGAACAACCTGTTCTTCCTGAATACCCTGATTCAAGGACAAAGAATTTCCTGCTGCTATCATATAATATTCATCTCTATTTGGTGATAAATAAACCACCTGTCTCTCTTTTTTTTCTTTTGCTTTCTCAGATATTTCATAAAAGGGACTCTCTATGGACCCCCACCAGTGGTCAATTCTCGCATGAATAGCTAAGGATCCAGTAAGTCCAACATTGATTCCTTCGGACGTGTCAATTGGACAAATACGCCCATAGTGACTCGGATGAATATCTCGGCTCCGAAAACTTGCAGTTCTCCCCGTCAATCCTCCAGGACCCAAACAACTCACTTTTCGCCCATGAACAGTTTGTGTCAATGGATTGGTTTGATCAAAAACTTGAGATAAGGGGTATGTGCCAAAAAAGGTCTCATAAGTAGTTATTAATAAAATCGAAGTTGAAGTTGGAGTTACCAAAGTTTGTGGAGTCGGTTTCGATTGACGTATGAATACTCTACGGATAGTTTTTTGAACCGCATGTTGTAAACGACCAAGAGCCAGTCCGAATTGATCTTGTAACAGATCCGCAACCGAACGAATACGTTTATTTTTCAAGTGATTCATATCGTCATCGTCAAGTATACCCGTTCCAAATTTCATTCCAATCAAATGATCCGTAGCGGCCAATACATCTCGTGGTAACAAGAATGTATTGTTCTGAGGTATATCAAGATTCAGTCTCCGATTCATATTTCGTCGACCAATCCTTCCTAATTCACATTTTTGTTGAAAAAATTTCTTTTGTAATTCCTCACATAAGGACTCCGAAAATACCAGGTCCCCACCTACACAAGCAAATTGTTGATAAAACTCCAAAATAGCTTTTTCTTTTGACTCAATCCTCTTCTTCTCCTTAGCATTCGGGAAAGATAAGAAAATTTCAGGGTAGGAAACATTATCTAGAATTTCTTTTAGATTCGAACCCATAGCTGATGATAGAACTAGAATAGATATCTTTTGTTTTCTACTCACGCGAGCCCATATCCTTTCTTTTTTATCAATTGCTAATTCCGATCTTCCTCCCCAATCTGATATTATAGTCCCAGTGTAGATAGAAATTCCCTTATGGTCTAATTCCGAGCGGTAGTAAATACCAGGACTTAGCAATATTTGATTGATCACAATTCGGTATATTCCATTTATTATAAAGGTTCCTAAGGAATTCATTATAGGAATGTTTCCAATAGAAATGGTTTGCTTTTGCACATCGAAACCAAAAATTAATCTCGCAGATACATAGAATTCGGAAGAATAGGTGAGTGATTCATACACAGCATCCCTTTCTTTTATCGAGGGTTCTAGCAATTGATATCCTTTAGCAAATAATTGAAATGCAATTTCGTGATCTGGATCTTTAATTGTTGGAAACTTCTCAAGTTCTTCTGCCAAGCCTTGATTAATGAACCTACAAAATCCCTCGAATTGGATCTGACTAAATCCGGGTATTGTGGACATTCCCTCATTTCCATTCCGGAGCATCTTAATCTTAAGTTTCCTGTTTATCGAAGAAAAATTCCATTATCAGCTCACTCTTCATCAATCCCTATGGATCGATCTAGCAATTATGGAATCCATATTCTGTTTACTGAATCACATGAAATTCTAGGGAACTCCACATACATATTTCATATATGTATTTCATACATATGAATAGAGACAATTTCGACGAAAGTTCGAATTTGCCAGGGGTACAAATCGAATGAAAATGAATTGATAAAACATTCCTAGAAAAAAATTCTGCCACTTACACTTTATGATACTAATCAGATTGGATGGCAAAGATTTCTCATTTTATCTCCTTTCTATGAATGGGATAAAGCCATAATATAATAATTTATAAGCACTAGCAAATTTGACTTTAGTTCGATTTAGAATAGCACGCTTAGTTTAATTTCAAAAAAGAATAAGAATTTGAGGGTTCTTTTTTGTTTCGTAGTAGTAGAATTGCTAGAAAATATAGGATTTAATTGTAGAATCCTAAAATAAAGTAAGTCCTTTTTTAAGTACATGCCAATCTAGTTATCCACCTCTCCACATATTCCTGCTTTTATCGTAATTTCACTTGGGTGGGCCAAGATGGTCAGGTCATACTCTATATCAGACCAAATTTCTTTTTTTTATTCAAGATATTTAATGCAATGAAAAATTAAAGCACGATTCCCCATAGAGATATGTACATAAGGGAGATCCATGGATAATAATGCTGTTATGGATAATAATGCTGTTCGGACCTGTAGTTTACCTATACACGGATTAGGCATAAATCCATTCTATTTTATTATGCCATTAAAAGGAAGGGGGGAGAGAATACCGATTTAAGAGTCGTTCACTACTGCAATTCAAAAAAAAAAAATAGAATTCTAGTTAATGGTTCCAATTTGTTCTGAATTTTGCAGCCTGTGACTGGAAATCCACTTTTTCTCTTTTTTCATCTCAATAGAAAGAAAAGGGAAGTTTTCTAGTGTTAGCAATGTTTGTTTTAAGATAGAATCCATCGAGGAGAATAATCGAAACTGGATTCAAAAAAAGCAGGAATAGATTTTTTGAAAAAGATTGGAAAAAAGTAAGTAGAATTAGATTCAAGATAAAAGAAAGGAGGTTTTAGTAAGAAAACCTGGATGAATACTTGCTCTTTTCTCTATTTTAGATCAGATTTTTTGGCGGCATGGCCAAGCGGTAAGGCAGGGGACTGCAAATCCTTTATCCCCAGTTCAAATCTGGGTGCCGCCTGATCAATAAAATACTTAGGCTTATAGTACTGATCGAACTCGACAAATTCGTACCCTGCATAAGTTGGGGCAAGAGAGTAACTAGGCCTGGCGATACTGGATTTTGAGAATCCATAGTTCTATCCTCAAACTAGGGTTTGTTTTGTCGGTAGTGGCCCAAACGGCTACCAATAAGGATGAGGTTGCGTTTCCTTATTCTTTTATTAATTTTAATTGATTCGATTCGAGAATTAAAAATTACAAGGCTAAGATGTCAGAAATCTTGATATCCAAAGGGCCCCTAAGGGGCATTCTTTTTTTTTCAATCTAAGATTGAAGAAGGGACTCCACGAAGGAATATCAAGACTTCCTAATTATCATACATTTTATTTATCATACATCTTATGCTACCTACATACACTAAAGTAAGGGCTACTGATTCTGTCGAGAATCAGATTGAATAGGCTGATCAAAAATCAATTTCGGAGTTGTGGATAAAGTCTCCTCATTCTTTCATAGAATGATAGAAGGGCTGTAGGGTTTAGGTTAAAAATAAACATAGGCAAGGTAGGTATCCAATAAATATTTATCTATCCTAATTTTATGGTATATTCTGACGTCCTTTGCTTATAAAAAAAGGGTAACAAAAGGAAGAAAAAATCTTCCTATTCCCGCGTCTTCTATTCAGGACATCATCCCCGTACTCTTTTTTAAGGAAAAGGGCTATGTATCGTATTTATACTTAATGCTCTCCAATTCTACCAGAAATCCTATAAGAATTTGTTAGGAGTAAATTCCTTGAACTGATTCATCCATAGCGTTAGGGCAGAATCCCTTTTTGACTCTGTACCCTTGATTCCACTATGATTATTGATCAATAGTAGAATAATTCCTTCATAGAAATAGGAGACATAATTTACATGGATATAGTAAGTCTCGCTTGGGCTGCTTTAATGGTAGTCTTTACATTTTCTCTTTCACTAGTAGTATGGGGGAGGAGTGGACTCTAGGGATACTACTAATTGATTGAGTAGTCGAATTGTTGTATCAACTTTTTTCTTTAATTGATCGTTTTGCATTAATCATTTTGCCAAACTTTATTCTTTCTCTCTTTCTTTAGTTTTGTTTCACTCCTGTACCTGTAAGAAACTCTTGTAAGAAAGAGTCGTTCTATTCTACTATATAGAAATAGAAAGAGCGATTACAGCAATTCCAAATTTCTACTAGAAGTGACGAATGGTTAAAAAAGTTCTATACATAAGAAAATTAGACTTTCTTCCACGGAGCTATTCACAACATATCGCACACTTTCCATTTGTTTTATATTCTTTTCTTATTCTTAGAATAATTTTTATGCTCTTTTGAAGCATCTCGCCGCATGTTTAAGCATGAAAGATTCGCTGGTTTTTTCCTTTTACTTTTTTTCTTTTACTTTTTACTATAGTCTATTCTCATATTATTTTTCTCTCCCTCCATGGATTCTTTCGTGAAGAATTCTCTTCGATTTTTTTATTTTGACTTGATTGAAATTAAGTGGATGCAGTGAAAAAAGAAATTGAATTAGACTACTATTTCAATCTACTAATCTATTCTATGTAGATTCAAGATAATATAATAGAAAGACTCTAAAGTGTCGTAGAAAAAACTATATGTAGTTCTTTCTACCACACTTTATGATTCCAACCAGATCCTTTCATTTAAGACTTGGATTTTTATTTTATTTAATCCCTTTTTCATTTCTTCAATGATTAATTGGAATTCCAATTAATCATTTTGGCTGACTGTTTTTACATAAATAATAAGTAAAAAGGCAGTAGGAACTAGAATAAACAGTGCAGTAGCAATAAATGCGAGAATATTGACTTCCATAACCTCTTTATTTTTTTCACAATAACTCGGGATGTAATCCCATGGAGAGGAAAAAGGGGTATCCTGTAAATTCAAGGGGAGGACTTGCATTCTGATAATACTGAATCAATTCAATATTATGAATATCGGATCTATCAAATCAATTCATGGTTGAGAGTGGAATAGTATAACATAGTAAGATCCACTTTTTCTTTTCTATATCTATAACCCACGATCTTTCTTATCTTATCCAATTTCCCTTCCTTTTTCTTATAGTTATACATACAATTATGTATGTATGTATTATATGACCGACTTTCTATGGGTCACATAGACATCCAAATAAGCAGTAGAAGTAGAAGTGAGATGGAGAAAAGAGGGCTTAAATAAAAAAAAAATCGAATATTTTAATTAATTTAGGAAAAAGGGCGTTTGCTTTGCTTAGTTTTTCTTTTATTTTATTAGGTTACTATCAATATCCACTTTTGGGGTCTAAAGATGAGAACAGATCCATAAAAAAGGAGTCCGCAAATGGAATGAAAATGAGATAGATTCTTTCCAATTAGTCATTGAACATACACAAACAAAGTTGGAACTACAAAATGGAGGGGGCCTGTTTAATCCAAAAAGTAAAGTACTAATTATATTAAATTAAATTCACTGTCTATGTCTAAGAAAAAACGAATACGATTTATGTATGGATTTCGGTAAAATACCGGTACTCTATTCCATAAGAGTCGAATAGGAAGTTAAGATGAGGATGGTATCATCATAAGGATAGAGTAATATCCTAAATTATACTAATCCAAGTATGATATGTATGTCTTTCCTTATCAACCGGGAGTAGTGAAAAAAAAATTCCTATAGGCCTCCCCTCCCTCTTTAATGAGAAATGCGAAATAAAAAAAGTGAAATAAGGGTGCCCCATAGGTATTTGATCTTCTCTCCTGCCCCCCCTTTTTCATGGAAAAAGGAAAGATGAATTTCTCCATTCATTGAACCCTAGTTCGGGACTGACGGGGCTCGAACCCGCAACTTCCGCCTTGACAGGGCGGTGCTCTGACCAATTGAACTACAATCCCCGCGGGGTGTATGGCATACCTATTCTTAAATAGAACCATAAGAAGATTCGATTCGCCTGTCGTACTCTAAGAAATAGACGAATCATATACTACATACCCACATATAATATGTGGGTATAGTGAGAGTGACATAACTAGTATGTCGCGATTTTTTATCGCTAAAAATGGATGATAATCCACCTTTCATTTCAATAAGAAAAACTCTTTTGTTTGTAAAAAAGGAATGAGAGAGATATGGATTAGAAAGAAATTTCCCCCTTTCGCTTTATCCTTTATTTCTATGGATCAGACATTTTATTTTATGGAAGAAAAACAAATGGATTTAGTTCATATTCACGAAGCCCTAGATTTTTGGGCCGAGCTGGATTTGAACCAGCGTAGACATATCGTCAACGAATTTACAGTCCGTCCCCATTAACCGCTCGGGCATCGACCCAGGAAGAATTTATTCTAGGGTTTTTTAGAATCTATGATTAACCTCCTTTCATAATACTCCCTACCCCCAGGGGAAGTCGAATCCCCGCTGCCTCCTTGAAAGAGAGATGTCCTGAACCACTAGACGATAGGGGCATCACTTCACTAGACGATAGGGCCATATACAACCGCTCATCATTATACTATAATGATAGTATGAGCAGTTTTTTGGAATTGTCAATATACTCGAAGAGTATAACTAGATCCAAAGCAAAGAGTCTTTCCTACTTTTCCGTTATGCTTTCATAGGATTTTTTTTAGTTGATGGTTAGGTTAATTCACGGATCATTCCCTACTTTTTAGGGAAATTCATTTAAAGGGTATAGAATAAGAATAGATTAATAAAAGGGATTCTAGATTAGTTCAGTACAGGTAGTGATTTGATTGATCTAACAGGAAAAAGAGTCCAATTTGATTTCTTTTTTGTAATTTCCACCCCGTGCTTCGTTTAGCGTTCAGACCAAAAATGCATGCATCCCACACTAAGTCATAAAATTCAAGAAAAAATAGAGAAATTTTCAAAAACAAAGAAAAAAAAGTGAATAAATAATAAATTTAGTAGAAAAGTACTTTATCGGATTCGAACCGATGACTTACGTCTTACCATGGCATTACTCTACCACCAAATAAAAAGCCCTTTATCGGATTTGAACCGATGACTTATGCCTTACCATGGCATTACTCTACCACTGAGTTAAAAGGGCTTTTTATTCAATTCAAAAATTAGCCACTTTGATTTCTCATTATGAGTCTACTGCATAATGTACATAATATATGTATATATAGAGATATATGTAGAGATTATATATGTATATATCGAGATATAGAAGTTTATTCATGGCGAGGTTCAAAATCTTGAGAGTTCAAAATCTTGAGAAAATCAAGAAAAATAAGAATTTCATATTCTCTCTTATCACTTGCACAAAGTAGAGGTTTTTTTCTTTTTTTTTTATATAAAAATACATATATTTTTATATAAAAAAATACATATAATAAAATACGTGAAGAGAGAGTTGACACAATAAAAAATTATTCTAAGTATCCGATATACTTGAAGAGGGTAAGTTCATAGGTATGTAAACACGATCTCGGACGACTCACCAAACCAAAGCCCAGAAGTTCTATTTTTTAGAAGAGGAGAACAAATATGTATCAATTGTTGAATCGGATACAACAATGGGTAAAAAAAAAAAGACCAAAGGGGCAATAAGAGCTGCTGTTAAAAAAACGGTAGACTTTGTTTTTTTTTTATCTTTAGGCTATTGACTTTTCACGTGCTCAGAACGTTCTGCAGAATTAGGGACTTTTTTCTTCTATTGGCTGATCTTATGATGAGAACTTTCTCCATTTATGTTTTATTTCCTCTAATTCTAATTGGGTAGGGTATAAAGGAATTCGCGCTCTTCATATACCCATATGGTTGGGTATTAATTTTCAGTGATATACTTCTTGTCTGTTTTGGTGAGAAATTGAAACTATTTTTAACAGGCATCTCTTAGAAAAACCTTCGAGTTCAAAACTTTTCAATTTTTCTTAAAAAGTTTTGGACGGATTTGTTGAAGCGATTTTTATTTTTAACAGGTACCCCTTCCAAGGAAGGGGGGTACTTGAATATTCTCCAAGGATTCTGGTTGGTGCATTTTGAACAAACTATGTTGGAGTTTTAGCAACAATTTGCTTGTAAAAAGTGGGCAGTCGAATTTATACTGCAGAGTATAAAAATTATTCTACTGCCTGCCCAACAAAAAATAATAAACCATACCCTACATACCTAACTCCTCCTGGCTATGGGTTTTCTGTTTCCGAAGATTAGGAAAAAAGGAGGATTCTGGAACCCTAAAGGTTCGATGGTATATGGATATGGAAAATATAAGATTCCCGATCCTAGCGGGAAAAGGAAGGGAACAGATACCCAATATGATTCTTGGGAGGAACATTTGGTAATGGTCTTGGTCCTCTATGCTCTTTTTTATGTGTTCTTAGTTCTATTCATCTTCTTTGATTCTTTTAAACAAGAATCTAATAAACTAGAATTGAGTGGAAAAGAGGAGAAGAAATTGGTAAATGGGGAGGATCGACTAACCAGAGACATTTAGGATCTTCTTTACATCAGGTAAATCCGTCGGGTCCTGTCCGCTTCTCCGTTTAAGTTACGACTCTTTGTTTCTTGCTTCTCTCAAGCCATAGGGAAAGTCTATGATGAATTTTTAAAATGCATCTCACTCTTTCTCTACGGCTCGGACTTCATGATAAGTGGGGGAAGAAAGAAAACATCTTCCCCAATTTCTTTGTTCAGAATTGAACAAAAAAGAAAAGGAAGAAAGGGATTTATGGGGGCAGTGCTGCTCCCTATATCTCCTAGTGTATATTGTAGGAATAATCAAACTATTCCTTAGAGCAGTCTGGCACACTTACGTCCTCGCAAAACAAATAATGATCATTGTAGTCGTAACCGTAGAATACGACCCTAATCGAAATGCATACATTTGTCTCATACACTATGGGGATGGTGAGAAGAGATATATTTTACATCCCAGAGGGGCTATCTAAACCCTAAAGCTAAAGTAAAGGCCCGCGATCGAAGTACCAACAGCTCACTGTCATGAACCTTCTCCATTTGATTCAATAAGGGGGAATTAGCCTCCTTCTCGAATGGCTACCCTTGACAAAGGGTAGCGTTGGTATCATAATCTACATGTAGCGGGTATAGTTTAGTGGTAAAAGTGTGATTCGTTCTATTAATAACTGAATTTGAAATGATATACTTAAGGCGTCCTTAAGTTTTTTATATTCCGATGAAAACTTTAGTTCTTATAAAGGATTTAATCCTTTTCCTCTCAATAGCATATTGAGGAAGAATATACATTCTCGCGATTTGTACCCAAAAACTAATTGAAATTGCATCCAAAATACAAATTGGATTATGAGTACAGAGTCGCGAAGCATAATTTTACATTTTTTTAAGTATTCCAATTTTAAAAATATGAGTAAAGGATCTATGGATGAAGATACAAAAAAGTTTATTTCCAATCGTAACTAAATCTTCTTTTGTTAAAAAAGGAAATGGAAGCCAAATAGCTAAAAAACGGTAGTTTTGGTTTACTAGAACCATCAGCATATTGTTTCAGCTCGGTGGAAACCTAATTCTTTTCCTCAGGATCTCTTGAATGAAATTAGGGAACGAAGTAAGTAGATTAGATAGATTTAGTAGAATTTCTATCTCCTACTCTATAGGGATCATCTAGAAAGCGGAGAGCTTTGGTTCCATTCAGATAGAAAAGCTGACATAGATGTTAAGTGGTGAGAATATCCATAAAGGAGCCGAATGAAATCAAAATTTCATGTTCGGTTTTGAATTAGAGACGTTAAAACTAATCAACCAACGTCGACTATAACCCCTAGCCTTCCAAGCTAACGATGCGGGTTCGATTCCCGCTACCCGCTCCATTCTGTATAAAAGGACTATTCTATTTGTCTAGACATGGTAGAGTCCTGTATTCAACCTTTTTCGTCCACCAGTTTCCGTCCCTCCAGAGCGGAGTAGAGCAGTTTGGTAGCTCACGAGGCTCATAACCTTGAGGTCACGGGTTCGATTCCCGTCTCCGCACTTAGCAGTCTGTATAAAAGGACTATTCTATTTGTATAGATATGGTAGAGGGCTGGGCGGTATCCAACCCTTTTTATTCATTAGTTCCCGGCCCTAAAGGGCCAAATGGAGCAGTTTGCGAAGTCACTTGCCCCTACAAGAAGAACTCTCAAGGCTCCTTCCTACCCTGCAGAAAAGAAAAAAGAAATGAAAGAAAGGCACAGTCTACCTCCCTTCCCTTTAAAAGCAGTTTGCCAGTTGTTTGTCTCGGTTAATCCCCAATTTAGGGAGCCCTGTTGGCGAGTTCGATTCCCGCCTCCGGAGCCCCTTTTTTTTGAGTGGGGTGCAAAAGAAGGGTAAGATAGTAAGGGATACGGTACTAGACTAACACCTACTTAATTTAATATAAGTAGTTAAGTAGTCAACTAGACTAAATTTTTTATCATAGTACCTTACTAAATTAAGCTGGCGAGCGGCGGGAATCGAACCCGTATCTTCTCCTTGGCAAGGAGATGTTTTACCATTGAACTACGCTCGCTACGGGATATATTTTATAGGGTATATTATATCCGCCTGGGTCGACCGTCTATGTCAGGGTCGACCGTTTCATTTTCTATTATATTAGAGTTTTCTTTTTTTTAATTGTCTGTCAATCAATATTCTAATGGCAATGGAATTTCATAATAATGAAAGAGAAGAGGTAGCAATTCGGAACGCAAATTGCATTTTAATGCGTCTCACAATTCCCATTTTTTCGAAGAAATGGCCTTTTTATTTATTTTGTATCGGGCTACTAAATACTAAACAAATTTAAGAAATGAGAGAATTCAGAATAGCTACCAGAAAGACTAGTCCAATCCATAATGATGTACCGGAAAATACAACGTTTTTATTATTTGACCAACCATCAGGAGAAGCAAATACAAGGGGTACACTAATTACTAACACTGAGGAAGTCGCAATTAATGCAAAAACAGC